CCATGAACTTTGTACCGCGCACATCACTTAGATGGCCTCCGGAAAGTCGCGTAGGAAGGAGTGAAGAAATAGAATATGAAAGAAAGAAACTACGAAATTCAGAAATGAAAAGGGATCGGATTTGATTTGTACTGTATCTGACTGTCTCTTCTTATCCTTCAACTCCTCTATACTGGACTTTTGGGTTTTAAAGCAAACTCACTTCGGATATGTATGAAGTATTCACATTTTTGTTTTGAGCGAGAGAAGGCAGAGGCACAGTATGAACAAAAAAAAGGGAACATAATTGGATTTGATTTTACCCCATATATTCCTTCCCTATCTATAAAAATAGAAGTATCTGTCTATACACCTAGATAGATAAGCATGTATCATGCTCTAGACTTAGACTATTAACGAATATGGATATGGATCCCGGTCCATATCGATGAATTTGGATTAAGTATCCATTCGATACATTCAGCACGTGTCAGGAACCAGATTTGAACTGGTGACACGAGGATTTTCAGTCCTCTGCTCTACCGGCTGAGCTATCCCGACCATTCCCGATGCATCATCCTACTAGAGGACTTGGATATATGTCGATTAAAGGGGCTAAAAAAGCATTACACAAATGTACCTAGGCCCGGAATTTCTTGGATCTTCAAAAGGAAGACTTTGTATTGTAAGTGCTTGTAAGTGTAAGGGTGATCAGATGGACTGTGAATGATTCAATAATCGGGATTCCTTGCCCATATATGTTCATTTGTTTTGTACGTATATCGTATCTATCACAAGACTTGTGATTGTGATAAGAGAGAAACATTTCTGCTCCGATCCATTTGTGAAAGAGTAGAGTGAATGAGAAACATAGTTCATTTGAAACTGCTGACGAAAAAAGAGAATAAACGGTTAGGGAGTAAAACGGTCCTTTTTTTGTTTTATTGGGGATAGAGGGACTTGAACCCTCACGATTTCTAAGGTCGACGGATTTTCCTCTTACTATAAATTTCATTGTTGTCGGTATTGACATGTAGAATGGGACTCTATCTTTATTCTCGTCTGATTCCAAAATTCTTCCAAAATCTATCAGAATCAGACTCTGAAGTGAATGATTTGATCACTGAATATTCGAATATTCGATTCTTCCTTCAACTTCGAATCGATTTATGAAATTTTTCATATACATATTATACATATATAAATATATAAATATGGATTCGGGTCTTAATTAATCGTTTGATATTTGAGTACGTATCGTATATAAGATCATCCTTTCTGCCTGTCCGCAATTTCGATAGAAGGATTCCTCTACCAACGCAACGCAGTCAACTCCATTCGTTAGAACAGCTTCCATTGAGTCTCTGCACCTATCCTTTTGATTATTTTCGCTTTCTAAACCCTTTACGAAAATAGGATTTGGCTCAGGATTGCCCATTTTTAATTCCAGGGTTTCTCTGAATTTGGAAGTTACCACTTAGTAGGTTTCCATACCAAGGCTCAATCCAATCAAGTCCGTAGCGTCTACCAATTTCGCCATATCCCCCTTTTGAGACCGGGATCTCATTGTGATCCCATCCCCTTCTTTCATTTATGTTGGAACCCTTGAATTCATTAGATACTGATTCCTATTTCTTACCCATCTTCTTTCATTTCTTTTCTATCGTAGGACTTGACCTGTATTTGGTCTGATCAGAAATCATTCTATTATGGATGTATCTGCAATTCAATATGGATGGATATATCCCACATATATATGTCTCCCCCTCTCTCACTTTTCCCGCGCGATTTTGAATACTGGAACGGTCGATATTTATTCTTCTTTTTTTTCGTCTTCTCTCCTCCCTTTCCAAATGAAACCAGAAAAACGTCTCATTATGATCTGGATTGTATCTTTTCTTTCTCTTTTCCTTAACCTTATCTTTATGAAGGATTCGCTATCGCTATAATGAATATAATCTGCTATAACTAATATTTCTCATAAAATGTTTTCAAATGTCATATTTTTTTATTTAGAAATTCTAAGAAATTCTAATGAAAATAAAAATATTCTCGATTACATATACATAATATAATTACATTACATAATTTCTCGATTCAATATTCAATAATTATTTGAAATTAAAATACTATATATAGTTCTATTAATAGTTAGTTATATTAATTACTAATATAATAGCTAAGCCTAAGCTTAGATCCCAGTAGTTTCCTGAATTCCTATGCACTATTATGTTATGTGTGCCCGCTTAGCTCAGAGGTTAGAGCATCGCATTTGTAATGCGATGGTCATCGGTTCGATTCCGATAGCCGGCTTTTCTATTTCTATATTTGTTTGATTTTTTTCCATGATTCTTTTTTTCCATGATTGATAATGTCTCGTTTTCTTGAGATCAAGGAATATGGAAAAACCCCTCCATTTTTCTCAAAATGCCGGGTCACCGATCTATTCTGTCGCGGGAACTTTTGACTATGAATAAAAAACGGATTGGAGCAGTTAAATCTCTACATAACAAATCATGAAAAGGATCCCGAACTTCCTATATATACATATACAAAATAATCCGGATATTGATACAATTAATCTCAGTCTTCTCTGTAGTACGTCAGTAGATTTAGCTTCGTTTATCGTTTAGTTCAGTCTTAATTTAGGTTTAGGTTTATTCTGTAAAATAAAACTTCAATAAAAAATATAATAAGGAGTCTTTATGTCTCGTTACCGAGGACCTCGTTTCAAAAAAATACGCCGTCTAGGGGCTTTACCGGGACTAACTAGTAAAAGACCTAGGTCCGGAAGTGATCTTAGAAACCAATCACGTTTCGGGAAAAGATCTCAATATCGTATTCGTCTAGAAGAAAAACAAAAATTGCGTTTTCATTATGGTCTGACAGAGCGACAGTTACTTAGATATGTTCGTATCGCTGGAAAGGCCAAAGGATCAACAGGTCAGGTTTTACTACAACTACTTGAGATGCGTTTGGATAACACCCTTTTTCGATTGGGTATGGCTTCGACCATTCCTGGAGCCAGGCAATTAGTTAACCATAGACATATTTTAGTTAATAGTCGTATAGTAGATATACCAAGTTATCGCTGCAAACCCCGAGATATTATTACTACGAGGGATGAACAAAGATCCAGAACTCTGATTCAAAATCATATTGATTCATCCCCCCACGAGGAATTGCCAAAACATTTGACTCTTCACTCATTCCAATATAAAGGATTAGTAAATCAAATAATAGATAGTAAATCTGTTGGTTTGAAAATCAATGAGTTGCTAGTCGTAGAATATTATTCCCGTCAGACTTGAACCTAACTAAACTAAAATAACAAAGGTTCAAGACAATTTTGCCCCCTCTTTCGCCGAAGTAAATAGATCTAAAGGTAAGAGGTAAGAGGTTTGATCCGGATTTTTCTCCCATTCACGTATCACAAATGGATCGGCAGTGAAATTTGCATTCCTTGTCCACGTCCACTCGGCTCTTTCCGGTATTTTCCGTACCACAGTAATTAGGAATAGGGAATCTCTATCAAATAAAGGTCTTACTGTTGGAATAATGGTATCAATTGTTATTTGATGCATTGCGGTCGGTAACGTTGGTGAATTAGGTGAAGGTACGGAAAGAGAGGGATTCGAACCCTCGGTAAACAAAAGCCTACATAGCAGTTCCAATGCTACGCCTTGAACCACTCGGCCATCTCTCCTACATAATCTTATGATTATAAGACCCAGAAATCGAGTCAATAGTGAGTTATTCATATTATTTATTGCAGTACAGGTACAACCAATCAATTATATCAATTAGAAATATAAAAAGTTTTCGTCAAAGAAAAATCTTCCTTCGAGGATCGAGGAATAAAAAAAAACATTTTTTTATTGTTAAAAACATTAAAAACAAAAAATCTATTCATGTTTATCAAGACGACGATCCCATCTTATTCTGATATTTATACCGGATTAAACCAATGAATTGGAACGAATCAACAGATGGATCCATATTTTATACTATGTTTATATATTCGAAATTCATGAACCGCCCCATGGATTTTTTGATTTCGATGGATTGTATGGTGTCTACACGTTATGCACACAACAGGATAGTTATTCCATGTTTCATCATCGAATAATTATTCGATTCTTTTTCCTCTTTGGATCATAATCCAAATAAAAACTTCTCGAGTTATCAGAATCTGTAGGAAAAATTCCTTGATTCTTCAACTTCGACGAAATGCTAATAGTTTCGTTCATTAGTATACTACTAAATTTGAATGAAATCAAATTCCAATCGAATTTCCAATTTTCCTATCTATTCCTGTCCAAAATGTCCAAAAGGGACAATTTTAGTGGAAGGTCCACATCCCTTTTTTTTAGAATGAGTCTGTTTTTATGTTATTTCGTACTTTAAACAATACAATTCCTTTGTTTGTGGGATCATTTTCCCACGAGAGGTAATGAGAAGAATTGAATTCTAGAATGGATTGCTAACTATGCCTAGATCTCGGATAAATGGAAATTTTATTGATAAGACCTTTTCAATTGTAGCCAATATTTTATTACGAATAATTCCGACAACTTCAGGAGAAAAAGAGGCATTTACCTATTACAGAGATGGTGCGATTTGATTCTTTTTTTTATTATTATTTATTTACCGCCCTCAGTCTTACGAGAAGAGACATAGAAAGAAAAAATATTTTTGAAAAAAAAACCTATGCTTGGTGAAGGTGAAGTTCGGAGATAGAACAATTCCTTCTGTCGTGTATCCTCGATTGATGCAGCCTCAGATGCTTCAATTGTTGATTCTAGTATTGAGCGAAAGGTTACACCTATAGGTTTCTGTATTGCGGGTCAATCCTACTCTACTAGTACCAATAGACAGCATAGGGGAAGAAGCGCTACACCCAGAAATCAACAACACAAAAACTTTGTTATAAATTCTCCCTTTTCCTTATCAGGATTGGGACTACCAAGAATAGAATGGTTGGGACAACAAACATCCATCTTGTTCGTACTTTGGATACC